GTTGGATGATGAATATAATATAATATAATATAATATAATATAATATAATATAATATAATATAATATAATATAATATAATATAATATAATATAATATAATATAATATAATATTACGGTGTGTGCTGTGTTGTGTGGTGGTTATGTTTGTTTGGAGTGCTGTACTATATGGTAAAAATGTGTTATAATATATATATATAATATATATATATATATATATTGTTTATATATAAAGTTATTTATTTTATTTAGACTTATAAAATGCTAGTGTTATATCAGTGTAGTCAGTCTCGGATTTTGGGGTTTGACGACAATGTATGCTGCGCGGAGTAGTGCTAGTTTAATGGGGGGTAGGGGGGTTTAGCTTAAAATTTTATGGTATGGTTTGTAGTGTGGTGGTTTTTTGAAGTTTATTATGTCCGACAAGCAGTTAATTAATTAATACCTGTTAGTATATGTGTGATCCAAGCAATTTGAACGTAAGTCCAGTTTCATTGAGTTGGCAGATATCACTTATGTGGGCCTGAGATTATAAGAGAAAAAAAGAGCTACTATATGCCTGTAAGCAAATGATGTCTGGTTATAAGATCAATGTATAGAACACATCAACCGTTGGCCTTTTAAAAAGAACCGTATGCAATTCAACAATACATGTGCCTGAAAAAACAACCAGATGCCAGGATAAATCAGTTATGTACGCCAACTGGGAATGGGCCTGAAACTGGGAATGGAGTATCTTACTAACAAGGGTTGCTTATCTCTCGTGAATAGGTAGATCAGGAAATAACCTGGTACTGCGGCGATATTCATGTTGTGGAACTACTACGAATAAGTGTTTCCATAGACCATTGATTTGAATGGTTGGTGACAGTATTTTGTGTGTGAGTAATGTGTATGTAAAATAAATTATTTAATGTATTTAGTACGATCAATATTAGACATTGTTAATGATATGCTAAGGGTAAATAGATGAATGTACAATAATACATAGATATATTAAAGGGACAAGTGTCTCTTGGGTGCGGGAGAGGAAAAAATATAGTATCTATAGAGGGGTAGCTACCCTTTGGGTGCGGGAGAGGAAAAAATATAGTATCTATAGAGGGGTAGCTATCCCTTTGGGTGCGGGAGAGAAAAAAATATAGTATCTATAGAGGGGTAGCTATCCCTTTGGGTGCGGGAGAGAAAAAAATATAGTATCTATAGAGGGGTAGCTATCCCTTTGGGTGCGGGAGAGAAAAAAATATAGTATCTATAGAGGGGTAGCTATCCCCTTTGGGTGCGGGAGAGAAAAAAATATAGTATCTATAGAGGGGTAGCTATCCCTTTGGGTGCGGGAGAGAAAAAAATATAGTATCTATAGAGGGGTAGCTATCCCTTTGGGTGCGGGAGAGAAAAAAATATAGTATCTATAGAGGGGTAGCTATCCCTTTGGGTGCGGGAGAGAAAAAAATATAGTATCTATAGAGGGGTAGCTATCCCTTTGGGTGCGGGAGAGAAAAAAATATAGTATCTATAGAGGGGTAGCTATCCCTTTGGGTGCGGGAGAGGAAAAAATATAGTATCTATAGAGGGGTAGCTATCCCTTTGGGTGCGGGAGAGAAAAAAATATAGTATCTATAGAGGGGTAGCTATCCCTTTGGGTGCGGGAGAGAAAAAAATATAGTATCTATAGAGGGGTAGCTATCCCTTTGGGTGCGGGAGAGAAAAAAATATAGTATCTATAGAGGGGTAGCTATCCCTTTGGGTGCGGGAGAGGAAAAAATATAGTATCTATAGAGGGGTAGCTATCCCTTTGGGTGCGGGAGAGGAGGGTGTGGGTACAAAAGATAGTTTATTTAGAATTCCGGTTTTGGGTATCGGGGGAGAAGGTTTGAATCCTTTTTTTTGATTGTACTCCAGGAGGGTTAGTGACCTCAATCTTTGGTTTACAAGACCAATGCTTGCTGTTTAAGCTACTTGAGTGATTAGTTGGTAGTTTTGTTTTCGATTATGTTTGATATCGGTATTAGTACAAGTAAAATTGTGAAGTGGAGAATGGAGGCTGTTTGACCAATGTGGATGAATGGATTTTCTACGGGTTGTCCTCCGATTCATGTTAGTAGTATAAGGTTAGCTGTAAATGATCAGAATAGTGTTTGTGTGATGGGGCGGAATGTTAGTGTTCGTTGTTTTGAGGTGTGTAGTAAGGGGAGGGTTAATAATACGAGGATGGAGAGTAGTAGGGCTAGTACGCCCCCTAGTTTATTGGGGACTGATCGTAGGATTGCGTAGGCGAATAGGAAATATCATTCTGGTTTAATATGTGGTGGGGTGGATAGTGGGTTGGCTGGTGTGAAATTGTCTGGGTCTCCCAGTAGGTTTGGGTAAAATATGGTGATTAATAGGAGGAGGGTAAGTATTATTGTAAACCCTAGAAGGTCTTTGTATGAAAAGTAGGGGTGGAATGGAATTTTATCGGTGTTTGAGTTGATTCCTATTGGATTATTTGATCCTGTTTCGTGTAAGAAAATTAGGTGGATTATGGTGAGGCCTAGGATTATAAATGGGAGTAAAAAGTGTAGGGTGAAGAATCGTGTTAAGGTGGCGTTATCTACAGAGAAGCCACCTCATACTCATTGTACTAATGTGGTTCCGATGTATGGGATGGCTGATAGGAGGTTTGTGATTACTGTGGCGCCTCAGAAGGATATTTGCCCCCATGGTAATACATAGCCTATGAATGCAGTGGCTATGGTTAGTAGTAGTAGAATTACACCGGTGTTTCAGGTTTGTTTATAAAGGTATGAGCCGTAGTATATGCCTCGTCCAATGTGTAAGTAGATGCATATGAAGAATATTGAGGCTCCGTTGGCATGTATGTTGCGGATTAGTCAGCCGTATTGTACGTCTCGGGTAATGTGGGTGATTGATGAGAATGCTGTTGAGATATTTGGTGAATAGTGTATAGCTAGGAATAACCCTGTGATGATTTGTAGGGCTAGGCAGGTGCCTAATAGAGATCCGAAATTCCATCAAGTGGAGATGTTGGATGGGCTTGGTAGGTCGATTAGTGAGTTGTTGATGATTTTTATTATTGGGTGGGTTTTTCGTAGGTTGGTGGCCATTGGGTTTTTGTAGTTGAATACAACGGTGGTTTTTCAAATCATTGGTCTTGGTTAGAGTCCGAGCGGAAATGGTGTTTTTTATATTTTTATTTGAGGTTTGTTTTATTTTTTGGGTTGTTGGTGTGGCTTCTGGTCCTTCTCCTTATTACGGGGTTGTTGGTTTGGTGTTTGGGGCGGTATTTGGAAGTTTAATGTTGGTTGGATTGGGTGGGTCGTTTATTTCTTTAGTGTTGTTTTTAATTTATTTGGGGGGTATGTTAGTGGTTTTTGCTTATTCTGTAGCTTTGACAGGAGATCCCTATCCTTCAGCTTGGCGAAGTTATGGGGATTTATTTTGTATAGTTGGCTATGTTTTGTTGGTTATTGGTGCGGCTATGTTTTGTTTTAGTGTGTGGAGTTTAGAGGGGTATGGGGATGTTGTGGTGGATGCTGATGGTTTGTTTAGTGTACGTGTTGATTATGTTGGGGTATCATGGTTTTATTATTATGGGTGTGTAATGTTTTTTGTTGTTGGTTGGGGTTTGTTGTTGACGTTGTTTGTTGTTTTAGATTTAGTTCGAGGTTTAGTTTGTGGGGCGATTCGTTCTATTAGATTGTAAGTAGTATTGTAATAGATAGAAGGAATGATGTGAAGTAAAATTTGATTAGCCCTTTCTGTGTTGATGTTGTTGTAATAAGGTTTGTTTGTGATTTTGTTAGTCATTTTGGGCCTATGTTTCCGTACCAAATTAATTCTGTTAGGTGTGTTGCAGTATTTTGGCTAAATTTTAGGTTTAGTAGTGTTGATATGCGGTGGATTAGGATGTTAAAGTATATTAGTAGGTTTGAGAAGGTGTGGGGTTTTGATGGTTTTGTAGTTTTGTTTGTTATTGTGATAAGTTCTATAGCTAGGATTAACCCTAGAATTGTTATGGTTAATGCTGATGTTTTTATGTGGTTTGGTATGGTTATTTGTGGTGTTTTTATTGGGGCTGTATTTAATGAGATTAGTAGTCCTGCAATGATGCTTCCTATTGCTAAACGGGTAATTGGGTTAATTGTTGTAGGGTGATTTTCGTTGATTGTGGGTATTGGTTGGAATCGTGGTTGCCCTATTTGAACTAAAATTGTTATTCGTAGGCTATAGGCTGCGGTTAAGGAGGTTGCAGTTAATGTTAGGAGCAGGGCTCAGGCGTTTATATAGGATGTGTTCATGGTTTCAATGATGATGTCTTTTGAGTAGAATCCTGTTAGGAATGGTATGCCTGATAAAGCTAGGGTACCAATTGTAAGGCATGAGGAGGTGATTGGTAGGGGTTTATGCAGTCCTCCTATTTTTCGGATGTCTTGTTCATTGTTTAGGTTATGGATGATTGATCCTGCGCATAAGAATAATATTGCTTTGAAGAAGGCGTGTATGGAGATATGGAGGAAGGCGAGTTGGGGTTGGTTTAGTCCGATGGCTACTATTATTAGGCCTAGCTGGCTGGATGTGGAGAAGGCAATGATTTTTTTGATGTCATTTTGAGTGATGGCGCACGTAGCTGTGAATATGTGGTTAATGAACCCTATGCATAGGCATACTGAGAGGGCTGTGTTATTTGTGGAAAGTATTGGGTGGGTTCGGATGAGTAGGAAAATTCCTGCTACAACTATTGTGCTGGAGTGAAGTAAGGCTGAGACCGGAGTGGGGCCTTCTATTGCTGCTGGTAGTCGTGGGTGGAGCCCAAATTGGGCTGATTTCCCAGTTGCTGCAAGGATGAGGCTCAATAGGGGTAATAGTGGGGTTGGGTTGGTGTAGGAGAAGATTTGTTGTAGTTCTCATGAGTTTAGGTTTATTGATATTCAGGCTATGCTCAGAATTAATCCGATATCGCCTGTGCGGTTGTAGATGATGGCTTGCAGGGCTGATGAGCAGGCTTCTAATCGGCTATGTCATCAGCCGATTAGTATGAAGGATATGATTCCAACCCCTTCTCATCCAATGAAGAATTGGAATATGTTGTTGGCGGTGACTAGTGTTATTATAGCAATTAGGAAGGTCAATAGATATTTGAAGAATTTTGTGATACAAGGGTCTGAGGTTATGTATCATTGGGTGAACTCTAAGATGGATCAGGTGACGTATAAGGCTACTGGGATAAATATGATTGAGTATTGGTCGAATTTGAAGCTCATTGATACTGTGAATGTGGAGGTTATTGTTCAGGACCAATTAGTGATAATGTGTTCAGTATTGGAGAAGATGAACGTGGTTGATGGAATTATGGTGATGAAGAATGCTGTTTTTACAGCTGTTTTTGGTTTTATATTTAAAGGTGGGCTAATAAGTGGGAATGTGAGAATTGTGAGTCCTAGTAGAAATGTTGAGTTAAAAATTGTTGTCATTACTTTCACTTGGAGTTGCACCGAGAGGTTGTGGTTCCTAAAACCATTGGATTACTACTATCCTTTGAAAGCGAGAAAGCTGTGAAATCAATCTCAGGAAATAGGAATTAGCAGTTTCTATTGTTACTTTCTCGGTTTATAAGGGGGTTTAAACCTCTATTTTTAGAGCCACAGTCTAATTTGTTGACTTTAAACTATATGAACAGTATAATGGGCCTCAGATCAACTCTGGTTTTATTATTAGGAGTATTATTGGTAGTGTATGTAGAGTTATAGTAAGGTGTTCGCGTGTGTGTGATGGTGCGGTTGTTTTGATGTGTTGTGGTAGTTCTCCTCATTGGGTTGAGGAAAATATGTGCAGGGTGTAAATGGCGGTAATTAGGGTTCCTAACCCAGTGATAATAATTGTGGTGTTCGATCAGTTAATTAATGAGGTGATAATGGTTAATTCCCCCATGAGATTAATGGTTGGTGGTAGAGCTATGTTGGTTAGGCTGGCTAGTAGTCATCATGTGCCTATTAGTGGTAGTAATAGTTGTATGTTTTGGGTTAGTAATAATGTTCGACTGTGGATTCGTTCGTAGTTTATGTTGGCTAAACAGAATAATATGGATGATGTTAAACCGTGGGCGATTATAAGGGTGATAGCTCCGGTGTAAGCTCATTCTGTTTGTGTTAATGTTGCGGCGGTTACTAGGCCTATGTGGCTTACGGATGAGTAAGCGATTAGTGATTTTAGGTCAGTTTGGCGTAGGCAGATTAGGCTTGTTATAATAATTCCTCATAGTGCTAGAACTATGAATGGGTAATATAGTGTTTTTGACATGAAGTTAGTGGTTAATATAATTCGAATGATGCCATATCCTCCTAGTTTTAATAGGATGGCGGCTAGAATTATTGACCCTGCAATTGGGGCTTCGACATGTGCTTTTGGTAGTCATAGGTGTAAACCGTATAATGGTATTGATTGAGTGAAGGCAGTTAGTACGGCTAGTAATCATATTGAGTTGGTTCATGTGTTTGTTATTGTTGGGGGTTTTAGTTGTATTGTGGGGATGAATAGTGAGTTTATGTTATAATGTAGTGATAGTAAAGCAATTAGTAGGGGTAGTGATCATATAAGTGTATAAAATAGGAAATAGGTTCCAGCATTTAGGCGTTCTATTTGGTTTCCTCAGCGTGTGATTATTATTAGTGTTGGGATAAGTGTGGCTTCGAAAAAAATAAAAAATATTATTAGGTCTGTGGTTGAGAATGTTGTGATTAGTAGTGTTTGAAGAATGACTATGGTAATAATGAAGGTTCGTTTTCGTGGTAAGGGTTCTATTGATATATGGTTTTGGCTAGCTAGGATTATTAGTGGAGTAAGTCAGCATGATAGAATAATTAGTGGTGTTGATATTTGGTCTGTTGCTAGGTTATGACTTGAGAAGTTTATAGTTGGTTGTAATGAGGGATTGAGTAGTTGTAAGCTTAATAGTGAAATAAGCATCGTATGGATTAATGTGGAGTATCATATGTGTGTTGGTTTGGATATTGTGGCGGTAGGAATTAGTATGATTGTTGGAATAATAATTCCCAGCATTGTAGGAGGTTAAGGTTTTGTAGGTTGTTTGGGTTGTGTGTTCGTGATGATGCTACTAATAAGGATAAACCCAGGCTGGCTTCGCATGCAGAGAATGATAAATTAGTATTGGGGCCTAATATAAATGATGTAGTTTGAGTGAATGGATATAGTGATATGGCAATGAACAGTGATAATATTATAGTTTCCAGGCATAGTAGGGTTGAGATTAGGGAAGTTCGGTGGAGTATAAAACCTGTTATGCTAATGGTAAATGTGATAAAGTAACTGAAATGTAGTGGTGTCATAGGGGTAACCATGTTTGTCACTCATGGTTGGCTAAGTCGAAATTAGCTATTTTGGTTTAAATTAGTTACCCATTCTGCTCATTCTAATCCTCCTTGAATTCATTCGTAGACAAAGCCGAATGTTAGGAGGAGCAAGATAATAGTGGTTCATGTAAGGGTGCGGGTGGGTGTAGTGAGTTGGGTGGCTCATGGGAGGGGTAGTAGGAGTGCGATTTCTAGGTCGAATAATAGGAATAGGATTGCTACTAGGAAGAACGGATTGAAAATGGTAGCGTCGGTCTTTAATGGGTCAAATCCGCATTCGTATGGGGATAATTTTTCGGTATTTAGTTTTATTATTGCTAGTTGTCCGTTAAGTAAAATGAGGGTGGTTGAGATAATTAGTGCTATAGTAGTGAGTGAGGTTGTTGTATTCATTACTTTTCTTCAGGGTTAATTGAAACTGAATGATTGGAAGTCATTTATACTAGTTATATTAGAAAAGTATGAGCCTCATCAGTAGATAGAGATATATAGGAACAATCATACAACATCTACGAAGTGTCAATATCAGGCGGCAGCTTCGAAACCGAAGTGGTGGGAGGTGGTGAAGTGGAATTTGATCAGTCGTAATAGGCACACTATTAGGAATGTTGAGCCAATAATTACATGTAGGCCATGAAATCCTGTTGCTACAAAGAATGTGGAACCATATACGCCGTCGGGAATTGTGAATGGTGCTTCGTAGTATTCTATGGCTTGTAGGATTGTGAAATATAAACCGAGTATTGCGGTGATAGTAAGGGCTTGGATTGACTGATTTCGGTTGGCTGTTATTAGGCTATGGTGAGCTCAGGTGATAGTTACCCCTGAGGCTAGAAGTACTGCTGTGTTTAGTAGTGGAACTTCGAATGGGTTTAATGGGCAAATTCCTGTTGGTGGTCAGATTCCTCCTAGTTCTGGGGTTGGGGCGAGACTGGAGTGGTAGAAGGCTCAAAAGAAGCCAATGAAGAAGAAAATTTCTGATGTAATGAATAGGATTATTCCATATCGTAGGCCTTTTTGTACTGGTGTAGTATGGTGTCCTTGAAATGTGCTTTCTCGTACAATATCTCGTCATCACTGTACTATTGTAAGGAGTGTAGTTAATAAACCTAAGGTTATTAATGTTATTGAGTTGTAGTGAAATCATATGGCAAGGCCTGAGGTTAAAAGTAGTGCTGCTGTTGCTCCGGTCAGGGGTCACGGGCTTGGATCTACTATGTGGTAGGCGTGTGTTTGGTGGGCCATTAGACGTTTTCTTGTAGATACAGGCTTAGTAGTAATGCGAATACATATGCTTGGATTAGTGCAACAGCTAATTCTAATAGTGTTAACAGTAGAAGTGTGATTGAGGTTAATATGGATAGTGTTGGTGATGTAAATATTAGGGTGATAGTGGTGGTGGATACTAATTGGATTAATAGATGTCCAGCTGTTAGGTTGGCTGTTAGGCGTACGCCTAGGGCTAAAGGTCGGATTAATAGGCTAATAGTTTCAATGATAATTAAGGTTGGAATGAGAAGGGTGGGTGTTCCTTCTGGTAGTAGATGTCCTAGTGATTTTGTTGGTTGATTGCGTAATCCTGTAAGTACGGTGCTTAGTCATAGGGGTACAGCTAATGCTATATTTATTGATAGTTGTGTAGTTGGTGTGAATGTATATGGTAGTAGGCCTAATAGATTAATAGTTAGTAGGAAAATCATTAATGATACTAGTATAACAGATCATTTATGTCCAGGTTTACTGATTGGTAGTATTAGTTGTTTTGTAATTATATGGGTTGTTCATGATTGTAGGGTTGAAAGGCGGTTGTTAAGTCATCGATTGTTTTGGGTAGGTCATGTTATTGAAGGTATGGTGGTGGCTAGTGTTATTAGTGAGAGTCCTAGTATTTGTGGGCTTAAGAATTGGTCGAAGAGTGTTAGGTTCATGGTCAGTTTCAAGAGTTAGTGTTTAAGCATTTGTGGTTGTAAATAATGTTGTTTGTTTGTAAAAGTGATGTGATTTTTGGTTGATAAATTATAATGTAAGTTAATCATGTGATTAGTAGGATGGATAATCATGGGACTGGGTTTAGTTGTGGCATTCACTAAGGAGAGGCGGGTGTTTCTCTTCTCTAACTTAAAAGGTTAGTGCTGTCCTGTTTAGCTTCTATAGTGTTAGGATAGTATAAGTGAGGACCATTTTTCGAAGTGTTTTAATGGGATTGATTCTGCTACGATTGGTATAAAGCTGTGGTTTGCACCGCAGATTTCAGAGCATTGTCCATAAAAGGTGCCTGGGCGTGTAATGGTAAAGGTTGTTTGGTTTAATCGTCCTGGGATGGCGTCTGTTTTTACACCGAGAGTTGGTATTGCCCATGAGTGTAGGACGTCTTCAGCTGAGATTAATATTCGGATTGGAGATTCTATTGGGACTACTATGCGGTGGTCAACTTCTAATAATCGGAAGTACCCTTTTGGTAAGTTTGATGTTGGGATTATGTACGAGTCAAATTCTAGGTTTTCGTAGTCGGTGTATTCATAGGTTCAGTATCATTGGTGGCCTATGGCTTTGATAGTTAAATATGGGTCATTGATTTCGTCTATTAGGTATAGGACACGCAGTGAAGGTAGTGCAATGGTAATTAGGACGATGGCTGGCAGGATAGTTCAGATGATTTCTACTTCTTGGGCATTTATAGTATTGGTGTGTGTTAATTTTGTTGTTATTATTGATGTGATAATGTAAAGTACTATTGTGCTGATTAAGAATACAATTATTAAAGTATGATCGTGAAAGTGTAGGAGTTCTTCTATAATAGGTGATATTGCGTCTTGAGATCCTAATTGGGCGGGGTGGGCCATTAAGTCGTAAAGGGTTTAAACCTATGATTTAACCTTGACAAGGTTATGTAATGTGTATACTAACGTCTTGAGAAAGAAACATAAAGGTTATGTGGTTGGCTTGAAACTAATTTAAGGGGGTTCGAATCCTTCCTTTCTTGTGTTATTACATATAGATGGGTTCTTCGTAGGTATGGTATGGGGGGGGACAGCCATGTAGTCATTCTACGTTGGTGGTTGTAAGTTCAATTATTGTAATTTTTCGTTTTGATGAAAATGCCTCTCAGATGATAAATATTATCATGATTACTGCAATTAATGAGATTAGAGAGCCAATAGATGAAATGGTATTTCATAGAGTGTAGGCGTCTGGGTAGTCAGAATAACGTCGTGGTATGCCGGCTAAACCTAAGAAGTGTTGCGGGAAGAAGGTTATGTTTACGCCTGCAAATATTACTCCGAAATGTACTTTAGTTCAGGTTTGGTGTAATGAATAACCGGAGAAAAGTGGGAATCAGTGGGTAAAGCCTGCTATAATAGCGAATACAGCTCCTATTGATAACACATAGTGGAAGTGGGCTACGACATAGTATGTGTCGTGCAGTACAATATCTAATGATGAGTTGGCTAGAATGATGCCCGTTAAACCTCCAATTGTGAATAGGAAGATGAAACCCAGGGCTCATAATAGTGGAGCGTCTCATTTAATAAGGCCTCCGTGCAGTGTTGCTAATCAACTGAAGACTTTTACTCCTGTTGGGATAGCGATGATTATTGTGGCAGATGTAAAATAGGCTCGTGTATCAACGTCTATTCCTACAGTAAACATATGATGGGCTCATACAATGAAGCCTAAGAAGCCAATTGATATTATTGCTCATACTATGCCCATATAGCCGAAGGGTTCTTTTTTATTGGCGTAATATGTCACTACGTGGGAGATTATTCCAAACCCAGGGAGAATGAGAATGTAGACTTCTGGATGGCCGAAAAATCAAAATAAGTGTTGATATAGGACTGGGTCTCCGCCCCCCGAGGGGTCAAAGAAGGTTGTGTTTAGGTTTCGATCGGTAAGTAATATTGTGATGCCTGCGGCTAGTACGGGTAATGATAGTAGAAGTAGTACGGCTGTAATAACTACTGATCAAACGAATAAGGGGGTTTGGTATTGTGACATTGTTGGGGGTTTTATGTTAATTGCTGTAGTGATAAAGTTGATAGCCCCTAGAATTGAAGATACCCCAGCTAAATGTAAGGAGAAAATAGTTAAGTCTACTGATGCGCCAGCATGAGCTAGATTGCTAGCTAGTGGCGGGTATACGGTTCAGCCAGTACCTGCCCCGGTTTCAACTCCTGATGATGTTAGAAGTAATAATAAAGAGGGGGGTAGTAGTCAGAAACTTATGTTATTTATTCGAGGGAATGCTATATCAGGGGCTCCAATTATTAATGGTACTAGTCAGTTGCCGAAACCTCCGATTATTACAGGTATGACTATAAAGAAGATTATAACGAAAGCATGTGCTGTAACAATTACATTATAAATTTGGTCATCTCCTAATAGAGTCCCGGGCTGACTTAGTTCTGCTCGGATTAAAAGACTTAAGGCTGTGCCGACTATGCCTGCTCAGGCACCGAAAATTAAATAAAGGGTACCAATGTCTTTGTGATTAGTGGAGAATAATCAACGGGTTAAAATCACTGGTAAGATGGCTGAGTTAAGTGTTAGGCTGTAAACCTTTTTATAGGGGTTAAATCCCCTTCTTATCAAACCTTGTAGTGAAGTTCACATCAGATTGCAAATCTGCAAATACACTTTTAATTGGTGTCCTGGTTTTCCCGCTTATTTTTATAGCGGGAAACTTTTAGGCAAAAGCCCGCTGGATTGGGTGTTTAGCTGTTAACTAAATTATTTATGGGATCGAGGCCCATTTGTCTAGTAAGGCTTTAGCTTAATTAAAGCGTCTGAGTTGCATTTGGAAGATACAAGATAAAGTCTTGTAAGTTTTAGTTTGGTTGCAGAAACTAAGAGTTGTTTGGCTCTTATTTGGGGGGTTGAAGGCCCCTGGTTTGAAAACATTATCCTAAGTTTCTATATAGTTATTATAAGTGTAGGTATAATTGGGGTGAGTAAGGAGGAGGTTATAATTATTAAAGGTAGGTAAGGTTTTTGGTTGATTTTATGTCGTCATTGTTGGTGGTAATTGGTTGTGCTTGGTGGTAATGTGATGGTTGAGTAGTATGCAATTCGAAGGTAGAAGAATAGACTTAGTAGTGAGAGGATGGCTGCTATGGTTGCGGTGATTATATGTGGTTTTTGTAGTTCTTGTAGAATTAGTAATTTTGGTATAAATCCGGTTAGTGGGGGAAGGCCTGCTAGTGATATTAAGTTGAGTATTATTATGACATTGAGAATGGGTAGTTTTGTTCATGATGTTATTGTTGTAGATATTTTATTAGTTTCTAATAATTTGATTATTAGGAGTATTGTTGCGGTTATGATAATGTACGTGTAAAATGTTAGTAATGTTAGTTTAGTTGATATGGTTAGGATTATAATTATTCAACCTACATGGGCAATTGAGGAGAATGCTATGATTTTTCGTAATTGGGTTTGGTTTAGTCCTCCCCATCCTCCCACTAGTATTGATAGTAGGCTTAGGCCTATTAATAGCGGTGTGCTTAAGGATTGATTGATTATTACTAATAGGGCTAGTGGGGCTAGTTTTTGTCAGGTTGTTAAGATTAAGGTTATTATTGTTGTAGTTCCTTGTAGGGTTTCTGGAAGTCAGTAATGGAACGGGGCCAGTCCTAGTTTTATTGCTAGTGCGGTAGTTACTATTGTGCTTGATGTGGTGTTGGTTAATTGTGTGATGTTGAATTGTCCGGAGTTTCAAGTGTTGTTGATGATGGCAAATAGGAGTAATGATGAGGCGGCAGCTTGGGTTAGGAAATATTTGATGGAGGCTTCGATTGCCCGTGGATGGTGTTGTTTGGCAATTAGTGGAATGATTGCTAGTATGTTGATTTCTGATCCAATTCATGCTAGGATTCAATGATTGCTTGTGATTGTAATTAGGGTCCCTAGGATTAAACTAGAAATATAAATTATGTTTGCATGTGGATTCATTAGTAGAGGAGGGGTTTAAACCAACATTTTTGGGGTATGGGCCCAAAAGCTTAGTTAGCTGACTTTACTAGAATGTAGTATAGTGGAAGTATGAAGAGTTTTGATCTCTTAGGTGTAGGTTCAAATCCTATTTTTCTAAGGAGACGAGAGGGTGTAAACCTCTATGTTTTACCCTATCAAGGTAATCCTTTAGTTCAGGCACGTGTCCTAAAGCATGGGTGGTAGTCCAGCTAAAGTGGTGATTATTGAAGTGTTTCATAGGCATAGTGCTAATGTAATTGGTAGGAAATTTTTTCATAGTAGGAATATTAGTTGGTCATATCGGAATCGTGGGTAAGAGGCTCGTACTCATAGGAAACTTGCTGATAGTAGTATGGTTTTTATGATTAGTAGTATGGTAAGTAGTTCTGGTGTGTATTGGTGTAGATGAATAATGAATATGATGGTGGTGATTATGTTTATTATTAGGATGTTGGTATATTCTGCTAGGAATAGTAATGCGAATGGGCCAGCAGCATACTCTACGTTGAAGCCTGATACAAGTTCGGATTCACCTTCTGTTAGGTCAAATGGTGATCGGTTTGTTTCTGCTAGGGTGGAGATGTATCATATTATTATTAGAGGTCATGATGAGAAAATTAGGAATATTGGTTCTTGTGTTGTTATAAAAGTTTGTATGTTGAAGTCACCTGAGAATAGGACTATTGAGATTAGGATAATGCCGAGGGTTACTTCATAGGAAATGGTTTGTGCGACTGCTCGTAGGGCTCCCATTAGGGCGTATTTTGAGTTTGAGGCTCAGCCTGATCATATAATTGAGTATACTATAAAACTTGAGATGGCAATTAGGAAAAGGAATCCTAGGTTAAGATTGGCAAGGGGAAATGGTATTGGCAGTGGTAATCAGATTGATAAGGCGAGTAATAAGGCAAGGGTTGGTGCCAGTATAAATAGTGTTTGGGATGAGTTTGTGGGATAAATAGGTTCTTTTGTAAATAATTTTATCCCGTCTGCTACTGGTTGTAATAATCCATATGGTCCGATGATGTTGGGGCCTTTTCGTAGTTGTATATACCCTAATACTTTTCGTTCGATTAGGGTGAAAAAGGCTACGGCGATTAGAATGGGGATTATATACATTAGAGGTGATAATAGGTTAGATAGTAGTATAAACATGTATTGGGGAGGGGAGTTGAACCCCTGGGTAAAGGGTTTAGGTCTTTTGCATTATTACCTGGCTCTGCCACCCCAATCAGCCCTGTGTTTTGGGCTAGTTAGAGTATTTTTATTATTAGTTTAGTTGTATTCACATAATGTAAGTTTAAGGCTTGACTGTTAGTATAGGCCTTATCCTTTTGGTCCTTTCGTACTGAAAAAGGTTTATGTTATAGATAGAAACCGACCTGGATTACTCCGGTCTGAACTCAGATCACGTAGGACTTTAATCGTTGAACAAACGAACCCTTAATAGCTGTTGCACCATTAGGATGTCCTGATCCAACATCGAGGTCGTAAACTCCGTCGTTGATAGGGACTCTGTGACGGGATTGCGCTGTTATCCCTGGGGTAGCTTGGTTCGTTGATCAAATAAATTGGATCATTTTGCTGTGGGCACTTTGAGTTGTTTGGCTAAGTAAGGAGTTATGTTCTTTTTTCGGAGGTTTTGTTTTACTCCGAGGTCACCCCAACCAAAAATAGGCATCAGGTAAGTAAATAGTTTGTGATCCCTTAGGGCGGGTGAGATGTTAGTTGATGCTTTGTTTAAAGTTCCACAGGGTCTTCTCGTCTTATATTTATATTCTCGCTTTTGCACGAGAAGATCAATTTCACTGATTATCTGTAAGAGACAGATAGGGCCTCGTTTAGCCTTTCATACTGGTCCCTATTTAAAGGACAAGTGATTACGCTACCTTTGCACGGTTAGGATACCGCGGCCGTTGAACAGTGTCACTGGGCAGGCATCACCCCTAATACTTATTGTTGCTAGGGGCTATGTTTTTGGTAAACAGTCGGGCTCTTTGTTTGCCTAGTTCCTTTTACAGATTTTAATCTTTCTTGTTTACGCTCCTGTGTTGGGTTAACAGTTTATGTTATATGTTGTGTTTAGTGCTGTTGTTTTTATGGTGGTTGTTAATAATCAGTAGTTTATCTGTTCTGATTTAAGCTAGCGTAGGAGAGAGGTTTATTTCTTCTTGTTACTCATTTTAGCATAAGTTCTTCTATTTTGGTAGAATGGCTCAGTGTTTTTTTTGAGGGGTAGAGTATTGTTAATATTTGTGTGGATTGAGCTTTGACGCTTTCTTTGGTGGTGGCTGCTTTAAAGCCCACTTTGAGTTTTGTAGTGTGTCTTTTCCTTCATTTTAGGTTGTATCCTGTTTCAATTTGGCTGTACCCTAATTGAATTACTCCTAAATTTGTCATGTAACTATTAGTTGTTTTTGGGTGTTTAGGGTTGAGCCTAACACTCTATTATTGAGCAACCAGCTATCACTAGGTCGGTTTAGGATTTTCACCTCTACTTAGAGCTCTTGTCACTCTTTTGCCACAGAGATGAGGGTAGCTTTACGGGGATGTTTGCTGCCTTTAAGTAGCTCACTTAGTTGCGGGGTATTAAACTTTAGTTCTCTTTGCTTAGGTATTATTCTGGCTAAATCATGATGCAAGAGGTACAAGAGTTAATCTTTGCTATTTTTTGCTTGAATTTTATTTCAAGTTTTTCATTTTTCCTTACGGTACTATTTATATTGCTTCTGTAATCTTTTCTATCACCTATACTTGGATTATGGTTAGAATGTTTTAGTTTAGTTTGTGTGGAATATTTAGTTTGTTGGGTTGATACTGGTTGGTTGAGCTGAGAGTTTTGCTCAAAATAACCCTTGTTTGGTGGGTATATTTCAGGTGTAAACTGAATGCTTTGGGTTAAGCTATATTTTGTAGTCCAAGTGCACCTTCCGGTACACTTACCTTGTTACGACTTACCCCATCTGTTTATTTGTGGGGTGTTATTTACAGTTTAATTATTGTTGATGGGGGTGACGGGCGGTGTGTGCGCACCTCAGGTCCGTTTTAAATTAAGTTCTCTATTCTTAATTTACTACTAAATCCTTCTTAATTCAGGTCATATTTCATGGTTCTGTTCTGTGGTTATTACTGTTATAGAAAATGTAGCCCATTTCTTCCATCTTAATTAGCTACACCTTGACCTGACTTGTTAGCTGTCTGGGCTGTTGAGCTTACTTTTTGTCTTTTATAAGGTAGGCTGTGACGGTGGTATATAGGCTGGATTGGCAAAAGATGGTAAGGTTTAACGTGGATTATCGATTCTAGACAGGCTCTCTAGGGGGATTTGAGGTACCGCCAAGTCCTTGGAGTTTTAAGCGTTTGTGCTCGTAGTTTTCTGGCGGATATTTTTGTATTAGAAATATCTAGGTTTAGGGTTAAGCATAGTGGGGTATCTAATCCCAGTTTGTACCTTAACAATCGTGGGTTCAGGTTTTCTGGTATACTAAGGTTATTTTCATACTGGGTTAATTTATATTTTACGTATAACAGTTTTTGGGGGGTTAGCCTTAGGTTTATGGTGAATTTGGTTTAATCACATTTTACGCCGTTGGTTTGTTACTTTGGGCTTCTTGTATAACCGCGGTGGCTGGCACGAGATTTACCAGCCCTAAAAGAATAGTTTTACTATAACTAAGTCAAGCTTTTGCTTATTGCTTAAGGTAATCACTGTTGTAGACCCTTGGGGGTGTGGCAAGCAAGGTGTTTTGGGCTGCTGTGGCGTGCCTGATACCAGCTCCTTTTGTCTGATGTGACTTTTAGGGCATTTCACTGGCTTGCTGATACTTACATGTGTAGGTTTAGTAAAAAGTAACATTAAGATTAGGACCAAATCTTTGTGTTATTGGGATAATGTTAGTATTCGTCTTGGCATTTTCAGTGCCATGCTTTTTGTGTAAACTACAATAAC